CAGGGCTAAATGCGCCTTCACGGATTTTTGCATCTGAATGACCGAAAAAAGAGAGCCGAACCATGTTTGTTTCGGGATCGGAAAGGTCGGCCGATCAGGATCAAAGATGACTGCCTAGTGGCGACGAGCCCACTAGGAAAGGAAGACCCGCCTTTCAGATTCAGAAAAGATAGACACAAGGAACGCGAGGAAGAGGGCGACACGCAAAGGAAATCGCCCTCCGGAAACGGTATCCTCGTACGGACTTGACAGCTTCAGCGTACAAGGACCAGGGCTGAGACCAGAACATAGAACACATCACCATAAGCAAAGTCCTACGCAAACTACGGCTAAACGCGCCTGACTACACGGATTTTTACTTCAGTCTCATTACGTGTAGTCAAGTAGTCACGGCTTTCATTTCAATAGGCACGGTCCTACATAGAATCTAAGAACGGAATTCTAAAAAACGAAGCACTCTTTTCTCATGTGGGACCATGCCTTCTTTCGAATTCCGGCTTGTAGTGAGAGGCCCTGACTACACGTAATGAGACTTTGTGTGCTTTATTCTTTAGAGTTCCTTGTAGTCAAGCGATTCGACATACCTTACTGAAGCTGGGTCGAAAGAGAAAACAGCGCTCGCTGCAAGGAGATTCCCAAGAGATTTTTTGGGGGATGTATTTAATAGATATTAAAGACTTGCATGCAAGCCTCATAGCAAGCCTTTAATTCGAGCTCCTCTCCAATTCTTAGAAAATCTTGCTTGTAATCAGAGGAAAGGAACATTGAGGAGAGATTCTCAATTCTAGAGAAAAGCAAGGTTTGGAACCCGAACTTATAATCCCACCGGCTCTTCCTTTCCTCCTCTATTTAGCCCTGACCAAGTTTATTCTATTTTCCCCAAGGGGGGAAAGAAGTTGCTTTAATTCCCTCTGGCCGAAGAGTCTTTATTTTCTCTCTTCCCTCCTGTGGAGTCGACGTTCCGAAGGCTCCACTTGACAGGCTCTAATTCTGTGAATATCTCCTTCCCGCCCTTCGGTAAGTAAAGAGATCTTTCCTTTCGGTAAGTAAAGGATTCCTTCTGGCCTTCTGCTCTGGTAGCTAAGTCACTCTTATCTTTCCTTTAGTAGGAATAGAAAAGTCTCACTCTTGCCCTAAATAGGAATGAATACAAATGCGGAGGTCAGCTTGTTTTAGGTCATAAAGGGAATAGGTTTATATCTCACTTAATGACAGGGATGGGATAGGGACACGCCTAACAAAGGATGGATGTCTTCCGTGTTTGAGGGAGCAGGAAAGAGAGAGTCAACACCCATCTCCATATACTCATCTTTGGTAAGAATAAGTGCATATTGATGTTTTCATCAGTGAAATTGTGAATGAGTGTTAAGCTATGAATCCTTTATCCCTTTGAGATAGTAAGCGAGTGCATACGAGAGTTTGAAGATCGGACGGAAGAATATGAAATGCTCACTTTCGGCCCGCTCGAGATGAATCTCAAACCTAGACCAAGGTCTTTTTAGAAGTACGTGACTACTCTCAAGCGATGGTAGTTCTTCTTAAGCCCACTATTGTTCCACTTAGCCCTAGACGTTACGATATAAAAGAATGATAAAGAATAGCAATTACGTAATGCCTTAATTACGAGATCCTACGGTCTTTAACTACGACTCTGATGTCATGTTATTACTCTTCAGATTCTGAACCTTCTTTTAAATAACCTTGATCATAATAATGAGTCAGAAAATCTTGTAAGTAATGACTAAGAATCGAACATAGCCACGGATATGTAATATGGAGTCAATCGGTGTGAAATATCAAAGAGTAATATGTACCCATAAATACTCTAACTCTCCTTTCTTCTTCGTCCTCCCTCTTTCGTTGTGTTTCGTCTTCCTCTGTAAATATTTATATAGAATGGAAAAAAAAAAAGAATCTTTTATTTAGAAGAAAGAAACTCTATATGTCCAATCTCTAGTGGTGGTGGGACCCACCAAGATGTATGTCGTCCGACCCGACCTCAGACTCTTTCTTCCCGACCTATTTGACTCTCTGGCCGCAGTTATTTCAGTGGTATTCCGAGATTGAAGAGATCGAATTCCTCCCGGGAACACACGAAACAAAGATATGAACTGGGTAAATTAAAATGGAAAAGAGATGTTTCAAATTCATCCAAATCAGAAGCTTTTTCTACATCCATATGATCTACTAAAGTCGATCGGTATTGCCCATATAATGAAAGCAGATCTTGGTCCATGGAGTCCCAAGAAGGTAGGAACTCCAACCTGTCCGATGCTTCTTCGGCCAAATACAATATACAAGTGGGACCTGCACTATAAGCAAGCTGTGCGAAAAACCGCGTCTTTTTTCCGGTTCCGCAACAACTCGGGCGAAATGGGGTTATACCGGGAAACCATGGATTTTTAAGTTTTCGCCATTGGTTACTGGTCGAGCCACTGGAATGGAATGAGATAAGAATCTCTGGAGATCTTTCCTCTCCACTTACTCGTAACAGGCTTTCCCTCTGTAGAAGACTTCTTCCGAATGGCATAATTGTCCGATTGATTCCTCGATCGATCTTAAAAGAAGACTGACTCCTCCTTCTCCTTTAGGATAGGATCGTCGTTGGTCCTTCTTTCACTAATGATTTTATGATCTCACCATTTTATAGTAGTTGGCGCGAACGCGCGAGGGACTATCCTTTCTATCGCTTGCGCTTTTCACTCTCAAGACAACGGTCTCTCTCTTCTAGAAAGCGAAGCAAAGCGCATGGCGCTGAAGTAAAGAAAGCTCAATAAACACACACGAACACGATGCAGGGCATAGCAACAATGAGACCGCGGATCATATAAAATATATATATATATTAAGGACTTTTCTCGATGCTTTTGGGTGACTCACCAACCGACCCAGCAGTGATCGATGACAGAATGGTACGAACAAATCCAAGTCATTGGATTTGGTAGTTCTTCATTGACTTCTCTCTTTACCCACCAAAGGCCTTTGCATATGTTCCTAAATGGGTGTGCACCTCCAGATGGGCAGGGGCCGGCCTCCCACTCTCTTATGCAGCATTTATTAGCTTAGCTGGGTTGGGTGGATCGTGCAATAAGCCTCTCTCGACCCTCCGTTTCTCATACGTCTTTATGATAGCCTCTCGCCTTTCGAGATCCGGTCCATCATCAACTCAGTCAGATCTTCTTGTTTGCCCGCTTTGATTAGGCTTCCTTTAACTTTAACGGATTTGATCGGCATTTCGTGCCTGCAGCCCTGCGGAATTCGACCTTTTATCAGCTGGTTGGGTAGCGTAGTAAGGTTGGCGCAACGAGAAGAGTTGGCCCTCTATTTCGATTTCTTTCTCAATTCGATTGAAGTCTCCGAAGTCCTTCTTGATCGATGGTCCCCATGAGCATTAGTGCCAATTAGCAGCCGCTTTTTTGGAAGGCGAGGTACTCATGTGTGATCGCGGATTCCACGGTAGCAGTAGTTCTAGCTCTACATTAGGAGCACGGGGGCTCTCTCTATCTATCTAAAGGAGGTACGGACCCCTCCCATAGTACGGTACGAAGCCAGCTTCTACACTCCTGACTCAACTCTAAATAGAAAGGCGTGGAGTTAGCGCTTTTGACTTACTTTACTTATAGGAGCGCGTTAGCGCCCCCTTATCAGTCAGTGGCGCGTCAGCGCTCAGGAGTTGATTGTTCTTTCTGGTTCCGTGTAGTCAGCTGCTTTCTGTTCAAGCTCCGCTCGCTGCCTACTCCACGAGTCACCACAGCTTCGCCTACGCCACTTGTATATAGACAACAATAGTGCCCAAGATCTTCCCGCTCATTGAACCTTCCAACTTCACTCCGTGGCCTGTGCTAAAGAAACGTGTCTTAACTAATTCCTCGAACTACTTGCCCTCCCCCTACTTGCTTTCCTTATCTCTCACACTAGCTCCTGGCCCTTGCCTTCCACTGCTTACCGACTGACATGACCAACCGACCATACCAGACTACTCACAACTGATAACCGAAACACCCAATCCACTAATGCAACAACCAATACAATCAGCCCAACAGACAAGACTACTATCTTCTCTCACCCAACGAACTTCTCGCTTCTTCAAGAATTGCATCGATTAATGCAGGCAGGAAGGAATCGCCCAAAAAAAAGGGAAGATTTCCATCTATTTTGTATCGTACAATAAACGAATCCGTTTATGTGCTCCCGGGAAACAGATAGGTATTCTATTCCTTTCCATGGATCAGGAGCAATCGAAAAAGCCAGACCAATACGGTCTCTCTTTGAATCCTGAATATGGTGCTACCCACAATTGTACCAATCTACATATGTCTCTCCCCCATCAATCGGTACTAGTTGAAGTAATTGAAATTCCCGTATTTGTTCGATGAGAAATGCGAAACGAAAAAGGAAAGAAGGATCCTCCCGCTGGGAATTAGATCCTGCTCCTTGCCCCCCCTCTTCACAAAAAATGGAGAGATGAATTGATAGATTCATCGGATCCTAGGTCGGGACTGACGGGGCTCGAACCCGCAGCTTCCGCCTTGACAGGGCGGTGCTCTGACCGATTGAACTACAATCCCAGGTGTACAGCCCTTCTTATTTCTCATTTGATTTCATTCGAACCATTGAGAATCGCCTTGTTGTAACAGAGACACGAATGAAATACTATTATTAATATATATTAATATATATTTGAGTATAAATGAAGTAGACTCATAGTGGGCAAATTCATGAATTGAAAAAAATGGGCCTTTTATTAACTCAGCGGTGGAGTCACGCCATGGTAAGGCGTAAGTCATCGGTTCAAATCCGATAGAAAAAGGGCTTTTTTTTCCACGAAACTCAAGTCTTAGTCTTCATTTTTCAGCAGAGGATATAGATATTTTTTTTTTAATAAGGTGGCGAGTAGTTATTATTTTGATTAGTTTTAAGTGGAACATTTTCTCATTAGGATGATAAGTAGTCGATTAGGAGGACTGCTATGTCACTACAGGGTATACTCCTCCTCATGTTTAATTATTCAGATTTTTTTTTCTTGGGACATAGATATTCTATCTACCCCATTATGATATGAATCGCCAAAGTCTTCCTACTTCTCCATTGTTCCAATCAGATCCGAAAAATGATAAATCAATCATAAGTGGACCCGAATGGAATCATGACTATATAAGCTATTCTGATATTCAGATTCGATATAGATGACATCGTGGAAGCGGACCCTTGAATTCCTTGGACCACGTAAGAATTCGTCGTCCGATTGAATCTTCTTGTTCCTGGATGCTCCATAGGAAGAAATCGCTATTCCTTTCCTCCACCGAGAAAGGTTCATTCCGAGTCACAAGAGCCATCTTTGATTTTTTTCTTTTCGTTATGGTAATGCAATGCAAGAGGTCGGAAAGTGTTTCTGATGATGAAAAGAGCTTTTATGTTATGTGAAATTTTTGAAAACCCGAGGTCGGTAATGTTAGAAGACAACTGTCGGTATCTGATGGTCAGATACCATAGGTCGGTATATCTTTGAAAGCTCAGACGGAGAGAATAAACGGACTCCTCGAGGGCTACTTAAGGCACTTTAGTGCAAACCAGAAGGACTGGAGCTGTTGGATGTTGCTCAGTGCTGCTATAACTTAACAACCAAAAAGCTCTGCGTCGAACTTCAGCCCCTTCGAGTTGGCCACAGGGCAACAGCTTCTGACGCCCCAAACCATTGCGACAGGAGGGGGCTTGCCCATCAGCCTACTTTGTTTGCCAAGAGGTGGCAGGAGCGCAACGACCTAGCCCAAACCCACTTAGATGCAGCAGCAAGGCGTATGAAGGGAGCGACGACCCTTCTTGGAGATAACTCCAAAAAAAAAGAGAAACCAAACCTAGCCCAACCTACTTAAACAACCCACAGGCTTGGCCCGGTCTGAAGGAAGAAGAAAGTAGACCTTGTAGAGAAGCGGATGGGAAGGGTAGCCTATAGACTCAAGCGACCAGCTCGGTGAAAACTCACCCCGTATTCCATGTGAGTCAGTTGACTTCGATTAGACCAGACCGACCCAGAGAGGACGCGCCCACGAGGGCACCACCAGATGTTGTAGATGAACCTACTAAAGAAGAAGTTTAGTATATCATAGCTGACCGCACCATGGGCTAGCCCATACACTCACTGCACGAGTTGAATACTACTTAGTCAAGTAGAAGGGCCAACCTGAGAGCGAGGCAAGCTGGGAACGGGCTGAGACAGTATTACGATTCGAAGACCAAGTCAGAGACTACTGGACGTCTCGCAGAGCGACTCTCAACGAGGACGTTGATACTTTTCGAGAAACAAAAAAATGTTTTTCTTTGGCTTAATCCGCCTTTACTAAAGATCAAGGGGTACACTTGTACTCCGGCTAATAAATAAGGGAAAGGGTTTTTTTTCAAATCCAAGTTTGACTCTGATTAGATCCTTAGCGCAAGCGCTAAGTAAGCAAGCTACCTTAAATGTAAAAAAAAAAAACGAGGAAAAAAAATAACGTCAAGTAGAAACGAACAAGGTCTACGGCACGATCACTATATCTTTTCCTTTTTCTTTATCTTATCTCTCCTCTATGGAAAGAGGGGATGATACGTGGTATACCTGATCGGGTGGTCAACGAGACGTACGTAAGTCGACATAGCTCCATGTATATGTTCTTTGGAGCTAGAAGCCTTCCGTCACTACATCCTATCTTAAGAATGAATTGAAATAATGGTGAGCCTAGGGCGACGAACATGGCTCAAGAGTGTCTATACAAAGACCTTCTCTTCTTCGCTCAAAGAGGCAATGCACCCTTAGCAAGGAATGGTACTTGATTCAGAAAGAATGAATCTTTTGGTTCAAAGTTATACGGACTTTTTCAAAGGCGCTCCGCGTGTCACGAGATATGGTGCGTTCTAATCGAAGGGTCATGCCTCTCGGGCTGACCAATGCACCAGCCAGTCAGTGTGGTGGCGAACACGCTGTGCTGTAAGCTAAGCGGTTCACCTTGTAGACGGAGGAGATATAGAAAGTGTGTCGTGCGTGATTCATAAGATTCTATAGTGGCACCAGTATATTCTTTCACTTAGCCCGCCTCTCCCATGACTTTCCGGACCAACCAACCCGGATCTGCCCTCGCAAGTCTCTCTGCATTTTGGTTTGGGAGCATGCAAAATCTAGCAATGGATCTTAGAAGAATTCCACTTTGAACGGCACGACTCTTTCTATTTCTGCGCTGGCATTTGAGTTGTCTCCCCTCCTCTTTCAATCGACACACTCGACGCAGATAGCTCCGGTGGCCCCGGCTTCTGCCTCTATCAGGCGGCGACAGCCCCTACCCTCCCCTACCACGCTTCCCCAAGAACCCATTTTCAGGATTCGGCGGGCCCGTAAAAAATCCAAATGGGGATCCTTCCCAAACTCCACCAAGGGAGGTTTGGAACCCACCTCCACAGCCACAGCATGGAGGAGCAGCTCCTTAATCCGCACTACAACCAATCCAATTTTTCTCCAGATCGATATAT